ATCTGATTTTCGTCGAGACATAATCAAAGGTTCAATGCGAGCCCAAAGATGTAAAACAGTTATTTGGGAACTTTTTCAAGCAAATGCACATTCTCCGCTTTTTTTGGACAGAATAGACAAATCACACCCTTTTTTTTTTGATATCTCCGAACTGATAAAACTCATTTTTAGAAATTGTATAGGAAAGGGAGCAGAATTCAAAATTTCAGATTATACAGAAGAAGAAATAAAAGAAAGGGAAAAAAAGGAAAAGGACAAAAAAGAAGAGAACAAAAGAAAAGAGAAAGCGCGGATAGAAGTAGCAGAAGCCTGGGATACCATTCCATTTGCTCAAGTAATAAGAGGTTCCATGTTAATAACTCAATCGATTCTTAGAAAATATATTATATTACCGTCATTGATAATAGCTAAAAATATTGGCCGTATGCTATTATTACAATTTCCTGAGTGGTCTGAGGATTTAAATGAATGGAATAAAGAAATGCATGTTAAATGCACCTATAATGGTGTTCAATTATCAGAAACAGAATTTCCGAAAAATTGGTTAATAGACGGTATTCAAATAAAGATGCTATTTCCTTTCTGTCTGAAACCCTGGCACAGATCTAAGCCACGGTCCTCTCATATAGATCGAATCAAAAAGAAAGGACAAAAAGATGATTTTTTTTTTTTAACGGTTTGGGGAATGGAAGCTGAACTTCCTTTTGGTTCTCCCCAAAAACGGCCTTCCTTTTTTGAACCCATTTTTAAGAAACTCGAAAAAAAAATTGGAAAATTGAAAAAAAAGTATTTTATATTTCTAAAAGTTTTAAAAGAAAGAACAAAATTTCTAAATATCTCAAAAAAAACAAAAAAATGGATTATCAAGGGCATTCCGTTTTTAAAAAAAATAAAAAAAGAACTCTCAAAAGTAAATCCAATTCTATTATTTAGATTGAGAGAAATATATAAATCAAGCGAAACTAAAAAAAAAAAAGAAAAAGATTCTATAACCCGCAATCATATAATTCATAAATCCTTTAGTCGAATTCAATCTACATATTGGACAAATTTTTTACTGACAGAAAAAAAAATGAAAGATCTGACTGATAGAACAAGCACAATCAGAAATCAAATAAAAAGAATTACAAAAAATAAAAAAAAAGTGACTCCAGAAATAAATGATAGTCCTAATAAAACAAGTTATAATGCTAAAAGATTGGAATCACCAAATTGGCAAATATTAAAAAGAAGAAATACTCGATTAATCCGTAAATTACATTATTTTATAAAATTTTTCACTGAAAGGATATACGCAGATATCCTTCTATCTATTATTAATATTCCCAGAATTAATATACAACTTTTTGTTGAATCAACAAAAAAAATGATTGATAAATCCATTTACAATAATAAAAAAAATAAAAAAAGAATTAATAAAACAAATCAAAATAAAATGAATTTTATTTCGACTATAAAAAAGTCACTTTATAATATTAGTAATAAGAATTCACAGAATTTTTTTGACTTATCCTCCTTGTCACAAGCATATGTATTTTACAAAATATCACAAACACAAGTTCTTAACTTGTATAAGTTAAGATCTATTCTTCAATATCACGGAACGTCTTTTTTTCTTAAGACTTCAATAAAAGATTATTTTGGAAAACAAGGAATAATTCATTATGAATTAAGACATAAGAAACTTCGGAATTCTGGAATAAATCAATGGAAAAACTGGTTAAGAGGTCATTATCAATACCATTTATCTCAGATTAGATGGTCTAGATTAATAGCAGCAAAATGGAAAAATAGAATCAATAAATGTCGTACAATTCAAAATCAAGATTTAAACAAAGAGAATTCATATGAAAAAGACCTATTAATTCATTACAAAAAACAAAACGATTACGAAGTATATTCATTACCAAATCAAAATGAGAATTTTCAAAAATACTATAGATATAATCTTTTATCTTATAGATCTATTAATTATGAAAATAAGAGGGACCCATATATTTATGGATCACCATTCCAAGTAAATAAGAATCGAGAGAGTTTTTATAATTACAACACACATAAACATAAGGGCAAATTTTTTGATATACTAGGGGATATCCCTATCAAAAATTATTTAGGAAAAAGTGATATTATGTATATGGAAAAAAATCCGGATCGAAAATATTTTGATTGGAAAATTCTCCATTTTTGTCTTAAAAAGAAAATCGATATTGAGGCCTGGATCAAGATCGATACCAACAAGAATAAAAATACTAAAACCGGGACTAATAATTATCAAATAATTGATAAAATTGATAAAAAAGATCTTTTTTATCTTACGATTCCTCAGGATCAAGAAATCAATTCACCCAATCAAAAAAAAATATTTTTTGATTGGATGGGAATGAATGAAGAAATACTAAGTCGTCCTATATCGAATCTGAAACTTTGGTTCTTCCCAGAATTTGTACTACTTTATAATGCATATAAAATGAAACCGTGGTTTATACCAAGCAAATTA